CGTATGTACATATATTAGATGTACATATAGATAGCACTTTATTTCTTTTAGTTTGATTTCCCATCTCAAGAAGTCATTGATTGAACAATTAACGGATGATCCGCGGAGTTAAGTTATACAGTAACTTCTTCGGATTTGTAAAAGGAGTAGAGCAGACCCTGTCCATTTTTCATGCTTAAACATGAGATGAATCAAAAAAAGCATAAAAACTTTTCTAGTAGTCTAAAACAAATGTTAAATGTGTGATATGTGGATCGCTCAACAGAAGAAAGATCTCATTTTCTTATGTGTCGGATCTCTTTGGCCAATCACTAATCGCTTCGTTTCCGATAGAAAGAAAATATGTATTGTCGTAATAGCAGAACGACTTTCTTTTAGAAAGGTAAAAGAAAAAGGGGAAATAAATAAAGAAAAAAAATAGTATTAGTTTTTCTTATTGTAATATCCATAATTATGATAAGAGCTGATTCACTAAAATAGAATATTTAGGAAAAATTAGGTTGGAAAAAATCGCCTATCATGCGTAGATTTGAGTTTCGAAATACAATTATGGTAATCATTCATTACTGTATTCCAGTACAATTTGGAAGACATTTTTCTTTTTTTAGGGCTTCGCAAAATGATCAATAAAGAATTGATACGGTTCGATTGAGCAATTAGTAGTGCCCAGCCCTAGAGTCCACTCCTTCCCCATACTACAAGTGAAAGGGAAAATGTAAAGACTACCATTAAAGCAGCCCAAGCAAGACTTACTATATCCATGTGAATTATGTCCCCTATTTCTATGAAGGAATTATTCTATTATTGATTAATAATCATAGCGGAATCAATGGCGCAGAGTCAAAATAGGTAAGACTATTTATTGATGAACCAATTCAATGAATACACTCGTAACAAGTTTCTATATTTTAGGGTTTCTGGTAAAATCAGGAAGCATTTAGTACAAATACGATGATACACACGCCTTTTCCTTGGAAATATCAAAGGAATGCTTCTATATGGAGCATGTAAGAATAGTAAGACCTATTGTTTGTTTTGATATTAATGCCTTTCCTTACTAAGCAAAAAGCATAAAAATATACCATCACGATAGATAACTATCTATCAGATACCTCTATTTCCTATTTGATCTAAGCTTACTGTCTTTCTTTCTGTGAAAAAATCCGGAGAACTCACCACCACTATTAATTAATACATTCTTTTTTTTCAACTTTACCCTTTACTCTTTTAATACCAGACGGAGTCACGAGACACTACTTTGAATAAGGGTAATTTAAGAGATCTTGTTATTATAGTCTTTCGTATAATCTCTTCTTCAATTCTAGTAGCAAAAACAGAGTGTCCCTTAGGAACCTTTGGATACCGAGATTTCCGACCTTAGTTCTTAATCCCGGAATTGACTCTCACCATTTATTTGATTCAATTGAAAAATCAAATAAATGGTGAGAGTCAATCATTAAAGTAATAAGTGAGAGTTGCTTCATCTCTATTGATACCGATTTGGGCTACACCTCAATTTTGAGAAAAAAAAAATGACAGTCTTTTAGAAAACCTACACCATGGGTTATAAAAATCGAGTATTGACACGCCCACTTAGTCCTTTGCCTCTGCTTCTTGCGGAGCAAGAATTCGTCGAATTAGATCGGCAAGATAGGAAAGAAATAAAAAATCTTTTGTTGATCAGGCGACACCCGGATTTGAACTGGGGATAAAGGATTTGCAGTCCCCCGCCTTACCACTTGGCCATGCCGCCAAATTCGGTCCAAAATGGATAAAAATATTATCTATATTCTAATTCTATTACTCACTCCTTTTTTTATCTTGAATACCATTGTACTTATCCTTTTTTAAAAAGAAATTCCTGTTTTTTATTGGATCTAGTTTAGATTCTCCTCTTCGATTGATTGTATCTTAAAATATACATTGCTTAAAAACATCCCTTCTCTTTTTTATTGAGAGTAGAAAAAACGGATTTCCGGTCACAGACTGCAAAATTCAGGACAAATTGGAACCATTAACAATTTACTTTGAATTAGCGAACGATTCTTCCATTTTTATCTCCAATGAAATTTTGTTTCATTGAATAGCAAAAGAAAATAAAATTGATTTATGACTAATCAGTATTCATTTTTTTTTTCAATAAGCAATCCTTTTCAATTATCAATTATAATTATAATAACATATATGTGTATATGTAAACCCCAGAACAGAAATTGTTACCCAGATATCAAACCGGATCTCTCTCTTATGTACATATCCCTATAGAGAATTCTCCTGTTTCAATTTTTCATTGAATATATTGAATAGAAAATACAAATTTTGATGGAGTGTGACTCACGTTGTCCCAAGTGAAATTACAATAAAAGATGTGATATATGGATAAAATAGATAGCCGTATCAGCATGTACTTAATAAAATAAATACAATTACAATAAATACTATTCTTATTATATTTTCTATTTATATTACGCAATTCAATCATATTCTATAAATTCCACTG